ATTGGGTAGGGAAAGGGGAAGCATTCAAAATTGTAGAGTATACAGAAGAAGAAAGAAAAAGAGAAGAAGAAAAAGAGACGAAGAAAAGAACGGAGAAAGAGCGAATACAGATAGCAGAGGCCTGGGATACCATTCCAGTTACACAAGTAATAAGAGGTTGCATGTTACTAACTCAATCTATTTTTAGAAAATATATTGTATTACCTTCATTGCTAATTGCAAAAAATAGTGGACGCATGTTCCTATTTCAATTTCCCGAATGGTTTGAGGATTTACAGGAATGGAATAGAGAGATGCATGTTAAATGTACCTATAATGGTGTTCCATTATCCGAAACAGAATTTCCGAAAAATTGGTTGACAGACGGTATTCAGATAAAAATCTTATTTCCTTTCCGTCTGAAACCTTGGCACAAATCGAAACTACGATCATCTAAGAAAGGTTTAATGAAAAAGAAAAAAGAAAAAGATGATTTTTGTTTTTTAACAGTTTGGGGAATGGAAACTGAACTTCCTTTTGGTTCGCCCCGAAAAGGACCTTCCTTTTTGAAACCCATTTTTAAGGAAATTGAAAAAAAAATTGGAAAATTTAAAAAGAAGTCTTCTCGAGTTCTAATAGTTTTTAAAAGAAAAAGAAAATTACTTCGAAAAGTTTTAAAAGAAAGAAAAGAATGGGTTATCGAAAGTGTTATTTTTATAAAAAAAATAATAAAAGAACTTTCAAAAATTCTGTTATTTCGATTAACAGGAAGAGAAGTATATGAATCAAGTGAAATTAAAGAAGAAAAAGATTCTATAATAAGCAATCAGCTAATTCACAAATCGTTTAGTAAAATTGCATCTACGAATTGGACAAATTCTTCATTAACAGAAAAAAAAATCAAAGATTTGACTACTAGAACAAGTACAATTCGAAATCAAATAGAAAGAATTATAAAAGAGAAAAAAAAAGTAACTCCAAGAATAAATAATATTAGTCTTAAAAAAACAAGTTATAATGCTAAAAGATTCGAAAAATGGCAAATATTCAAAAAAAGAAATGCTCAATTAATCTCTAAATTACCTCTTTTTTTGAAATTTTTCATTGAAAGAATCTACACAGATATATTTTTATGTATCATTAATATTCCCAGAATGAATACAGAACTTTTTCTTGAATCAACAAAAAAAATTATTGATAAATCCCTTTACAATAATGAAAGAAAACAAGAAAGAATTAATAAAATTAAGAAAAATCTAATTCCATTTATTTCGACTATAAAAAAGTCACTTGATAATATTAGTAATAGTCAAAAAAATTCACCTATTTTTTATGACTTATCCTACGTGTCACAAGCATATGTATTTTTCAAATTATCACAAATCCAAGTTAGTAACTCGTATAAATTAAGAGCTGTTCTTCAATCTCAAGGAATCCCCCCGCCTGAAATAAAGGATTCTTTTGAAACACAAGGAATGGTTGATTCGAAATTAGGGGATAAGAAACTTCCGAGTTATGAAATGAATCAATGGAAAAAGTGGTTAAGAGGATATTATCAATACAATTTATCTCAGAGCAGATGGTATAGATTAATACCAGAAAAATGGCGCAATACAGTTCATCAGCGTAAAAAGGAAAATTTTAGCAAAAGGCATTCATATGAAAAAGACCAATTAATTGATTTCAAAAAACAAAAACAAATTGAAGTATATTCATTATCTAATCAAAAAAGAAAAGAGAATTTGCAAAAATACTATAAATATGATCTTTTATCATATAAATTTCTTAATTATGAAAATAAAACGGAATACTTTTTTTATAGATCTCCGTTTCAAGAACGTAAGAAGCAAGAGATTTCTTATAACACGCATAAAGAAAATATACTGAGGAACATCCCTATCGATAATTATCTAGGAAAGGTCCATATTCTATATATGGAAAAAACGGTCGATAGAAAATATTTTGATTGGAACATTCTCAATTTTGATCTTAAACAAAAAGGCGATATTGAGGCCTGGGTCAGCAATGGGAATCAAAATACTCAAATAATTCCTAAAAAAGATCTTTTTTACCTTATGATTCCAGAAATCAATCCACCAAACTCCGACAAAGTATTTTTTGATTGGATGGGAATGAATGAAAAAATGCTAAAGTGTCGCATAGCGAATTTGGAACCTTGGTTCTTCCCAGAATTTGTGTTACTTTATAAAGCATATAAAAGCAAACCTTGGTTTATACCAAGCAAATTACTTCTTTCAAATTTGAATAAAAATGAAAATAGTAGTGAAAATAAAAAAATAAATCAAAAGCAAAAAGGAAGTTTTTTGATACCATCGAATAAAAAGCATCGAAATCAAGGAGAAAAAGAACCCACAAGTCCAGGAAATCTTGGATCCGTTCTCTCACAACAAAAAGATAGTGAAGAAAATTATGCAAGATCAGACATGAAAAAGGGGAAAAAGAAAAAACAATACAAAAGCAGCGCGAGAGCAGAACTAGATTTCTTCCTGAAACGTTATTTGCTTTTTCAATTGAGATGGGACGATACTTTGAATCAAAGACTGATCAATAATGTCAAGGTATATTGTCTCCTGCTTAGACTGATAGATCCAACCCAAATTACTATACCCTCGATTCAAAATAGAGAAATGAGTTTGGATATAATGCTGATTGAGAAGAATTTAACTCTTAACCAATTGATGAAAAAGGGAATATTGATTATAGAACCCATTCGTCTGTTTGGAAAAAACGATGCACAATTTATTATGTATCAAACCATAGGTATTTCATTGGTTCATAAGAGTAAGCACCAAACTAATCAAAAATATCAAGAACAAAGATATGTTTCTAAGAAGAATTTTGATGAAACTATTTCATCACACCAAAGAATAACTGAAAATAGAGACAAAAATCATTTGGATTTGCTTGTTCCTGAAAATATTTTCTCGTTTAGACGTCGTAGAAAGTTGAAAATTCTAAGTTGTTTTAATTCAAAGAATAGAAATGGTGAAGATAGAAATCAAGTATTTTGGAATGCAAAGGACGTAAAAGACAGCAGCCAAGTTTCGCATGACAGTAACCATTTTGATAGAGAGAAAAATCAATTAATGAAATTAAAGCTCTTTCTTTGGCCTAATTATCGATTAGAGGATTTAGCTTGTATGAATCGTTATTGGTTTGATACCAATAATGGCAGTCGTTTCAGTATGTTAAGAATACATCTGTATCCACGATTGAAATTTTGACATTTCGTGGATAATACACTTTTTCTATATATTCTATACCCTATATATATAATAGGGTATATCAAAGCAAACAAATACATAGATCACATGTCTTGTCTCACATTTCATTCTAATATCCAATAGGAAATGAATAATGTCTCGATTAGATCTCGAAATGAATCAACAGAACCTTCTTTGTTTTAGGTCTAAATTCTTCGATGCGAAAATGTACCAATCTTTTTCTATCCCTATCTAAATCCAATTAGAAATTGGATTAATTGATTTGAATTCAGAAAATTAGGAGTTCATAAAGAAATTTGGATTAGATTATTGTATATACCAGATTCCAATTAATGGCATTATTATTACTGATCAATAAAATCCATATCTGTAAAAAGGGAAAGGGGATTTTTTTATGGTAACAAATTCATTCATTTCGGTTATTTCTCAAAAAGAAAACGAAGAAAAGAGAGGGTCTGTTGAATTTCAAGTATTCAGTTTTACCACTAAGATAAGAAGACTTACTTCACATTTGGAATTGCACAAAAAAGACTCTTCATCCCAGAGAGGTTTGCGGAAAATTTTGGGAAAACGCCAACGACTGCTGGCCTATTTGTCAAAAAAAAATAGAAGACGCTATAAAGAATTAATTAGTGAGTTAAATATTCGAGAGATAAAAACTCGTTAATTTAAAGCGTGATAGCATTTGAGCTTAGTCGTTTAAATTTTGATGAACTTCTTTTTACTTTCAGCAATGCATGGAAGAACGACTCGGGAAAAAACTTATGATTGCACCAACTACAAGAAAAGACCTCATGATAGTCAATATGGGCCCTCACCACCCATCAATGCATGGTGTTCTTCGACTGATTGTTACTCTCGATGGTGAAAATGTTATTGATTGTGAACCAATACTGGGTTATTTACATAGAGGGATGGAGAAAATTGCGGAAAATCGAACAATTATACAATATTTGCCTTATGTAACGCGTTGGGATTATTTAGCTACTATGTTCACAGAAGCAATAACCGTAAATGGACCCGAAGAGCTAGGCAATATTCAAGTACCTAAAAGGGCTAGCTATATCAGAGCTATTATGTTGGAGTTAAGTCGTATCGCTTCTCATTTGTTATGGCTTGGCCCTTTTATGGCAGATATTGGGGCACAGACCCCTTTCTTCTATATTTTTCGAGAACGAGAGTTAATATATGACTTGTTCGAAGCTGCTACCGGTATGCGCATGATGCATAATTATTTTCGTATCGGAGGAGTAGCTGCTGATCTACCTCATGGCTGGATAGATAAATGTTTGGATTTTTGCGATTATTTTTTAACCGCGGTTGCTGAATATCAAAAGCTTATTACGCGGAATCCTATTTTTTTAGAACGAGTTGAAGGCGTAGGCATTATTCGCGCAGAAGAAGCACTAAATTGGGGTTTATCGGGCCCAATGCTACGAGCTTCCGGAATACAGTGGGATCTTCGTAAAATTGATCGTTATGAGTCTTACGACGAATTTGATTGGGAGATTCAATGGCAAAAAGAAGGGGATTCATTAGCTCGGTATTTAGTACGAATCAGTGAAATGACAGAATCCATAAAAATTATCCAACAGGCTCTGGAAGGAATTCCAGGGGGACCCTATGAGAATTTAGAAATTCGACGCTTTGGTAGAATAAAAGACCCTGAATGGAATGATTTTGACTATCGATTTATTAGTAAAAAACCTTCTCCAACTTTTGAATTGGCTAAGCAAGAACTTTATGTAAGAGTCGAAGCACCAAAAGGAGAATTGG